CCATTTCTTCGACTAGTACCGATTCGATTGATGGGAGAGAGGCATATGTGGATTAGTACAATTATTGTATTATTAGCATCAGATTCAGGATTCCACGGGATACCGTACTGTACTGGGTCTGGCTTTTTCAATTACTCCCGATCTGTGAAATATGAAATAGAGTAGAGTATTGTATGTTTCCCGGGAGTACATACATAAATGAAATTTGTACAATATAAAATAAATTGAACATAGTTACTGTGTATAGAATAGTATAGAATACTTTTATTTTAAGATTAAAATAAAAGTATATCCTTTTCGGGCCCTATTTTGTGTAACCTCAATTTCAAATTTTACTAATTTGAAATAATCTATCTCATTCAAATTTCGCATTGAGCTTTTGATATATGCGTCCCATTACTAATCCAATGAAAGAGGATATTCAAAAAATAAAGATCAAACAAGGATAACTTTTTTATTAGCGAGGTAATGCATTTTTTTTTTTTTATAAGGGTTTTTCCTTGAAAGAACAAACTTTTAAAATTTATATATAAATATATAAAAAAATAGTTAATTTGATGGAATATTCGATTTTTTTATACCGGAATTTGTACTCGTCTTTATCATACTTCTTTTGTTTTCCAAGAAGATTGGATCATTAAAAAAAGGAGTTTCTAACTTAGCTCCTTCCTTTTTTTTCATTGAGCTTCTATTGTTTGTTGGGGTTTGTTTAGAACCAATGGTAAGTGGAAAGGCGGTTAGATGATACTTCATCAGATGATTGTACAAAGAGGGCGGTAGGTTATAGAAAAGAAAGAATGGAAAAGAATGATAAATAAATAAAGGAATTATTGATTGTATTGGGAATCAAATTTTGAGTTCAGTATGGATAAAAGATCGTCCTATGTTATACTATTCAATTCTTGACGATGAATCGATTTGATAGCTCCGATATTGTTATTCATGATATTGATCCGATTCGATATCATCGAGATGTAATGCATCCCATTGAATTTACAGGCGAAAGATTTATTATCTCTATGGGATTAACTCCCGAGTTATTGCGAATTAAAGAAAAATTAAACAATGAGATTATGGAAGTAAATATTCTCGCATTTATTGCTACTGCACTGTTTATTCTAGTTCCTACTGCTTTTTTACTTATAATATACGTAAAAACAGTCAGCCAAGGTGATTAATTTGAATTAAACTTGATTTTTTATTTCTTATCAATAATTGCAGAGAAGAAAAGGATAAAAATTTCGCGTCTTAAATGAAATGGGCAGACTAGAATCAGTCGTATTCTATGAGATACGCTAGTATGGTAGAAAGATTCAGATATTTCTTTCTACCATACTATCTAGTATTGTTATTGTACTATCTAGTATTGTTATTGTAGTGTATAAAGTTGTATTGTAATGCAGGTTAATTTAATATAGATTAATATAGATCAATCTACAATAGTATCATCATATTCCTTTTCTATATATATAGAAATCGATTTAATTACGTATATATAATATATATAGTGATAATGTATATTATATAGTATCCCAATTCTATTTCTTTGCTTTATCTATTTGTATTTAATTTGTGTTGATTTCAATTAAATTAATTTGAAATAATCGAAAGCGACTTTTACGATTAGAATTCCTAGATTTCTGATTATTTTCAATATGAATCCCGATCGAAGAAGTCATTGGTTGAGGAGTTGACAAATGATCCAGGGGAACTTCTTCGGATTTCGAAAAGGATTAGTAAAACCCGTCGACTTTTAACGTTTGAACCATGATATGAAATGGGTTCAATAAAACAAGCAAAACATAAATAAAATTTCTAAAATAGTAAAACGAAAACAAGCGGCGCAATATGTGACTCGCCCAAGACAATATTTTAGGATGTGCAGTATCTCGTTGGACAACTACTATGTTGTTTCCCAATGTGTATCCACGTAATGGAATAACCGAATTGTTTTCTCTTTGATCTTTGAACAGTAAAGAGGTAAACAAAATAAAAAAAAGTTCCGTTCTTCCTCATGGTCCATATCTAACTTTGGTAAGAGTCAGTTCATCGAAATAGAAAATTTATGAAGAATTCAGTTGGAATAAATTTCCTACCATTTGTATTCCTTTTACTTTTTTTACTTTCAAAATACGAACACGGAAATAATTGAAATATTTCTTTGATTGAATGATTGAAAGAGTATTCTTCAGATATATTTATTATTAATAGAATACATTACTGAACTAAAATCCAAGAGAATTTCGAAATGAAGATATTTTTCATTTCTATTTCAATTTAAAAATAAAATTTTAAATTGAAATAGTGAAATTTAAAATAAAAAAAAACTTTGCCGAACGATCTATAAAAAAAAGTGCTACTGTTTAGTTCCTAAACTCAATTAGTAGTACTTCTAGAGTCCACTCCTTCCCCATACTACTAGCGAAAGGGAAAACGTAAAGACTACCATTAAAGCAGCCCAAGCGAGATTTACTATATCCATGTGAATTATGTCCTCTAT